ACGATTACGGGGTTTATTGGAATATGAAATTCAACCCTGGAAATACAGGATCCCAATTTTTTTTACTACCCGGAGCTTCGATACATTTCGAAATCGAGAGATGTCTACCGGGGGAGGTTCTATCAGACAACAATTAGCCAATCTAGATTTACGAATGATTATAGATTATTCATTGGTAGAATGGAAAGAATTGGAGGAAGAGGAACCCACAGGGAATGAATGGGAAGATCGAAAAGTTGGAAGAAGAAAAGATTTTTTGCTTAGACGCATGGAATTGGCTAAGCATTTTATTCGAACAAATATAGAACCAAAATGGATGGTTTTGTGTCTATTACCAGTTCTTCCTCCTGAGTTGAGACCAATCTATCATATAGATGAGGATAAACTAGTGACCTCGGATATTAATGAAATCTATAGAAGAATTATCTATCGGAATAATACTCTTACAGATCTATTAACAACAAGTATAGCTACGCCAGAAGAATTAATAATATCTCAGGAAAAATTGCTACAAGAAGCCGTGGATGCACTTCTTGATAATGGAATCTGCGGACAACCAATGAGGGATGATCATAATAGAATTTACAAGTCGCTTTCAGATGTAATTGAAGGCAAAGAAGGAAGAGTTCGCGAGACTCTGCTTGGTAAACGAGTCGATTATTCAGGGCGGTCAGTGATTGTCGTGGGCCCTTCACTTTCATTACATCGATGTGGATTGCCTCGCGAAATTGCAATAGAACTTTTCCAGGCATTTGTAATTCGTGACCTAATTAGAAAACATCTTGCTTCGAACATAGGAGTTGCTAAGAGTCAAATTCGGAAAAAAAAACCGATTGTATGGGAAATACTTCAGGAAATTCTGGATGACCATCCTGTATTGCTGAATAGAGCGCCTACTCTGCATAGATTAGGCATACAGGCATTCCTCCCCGTTTTAGTGGAAGGGCGTGCTATTTGTTTACATCCATTAGTTTGTAAGGGCTTCAATGCAGACTTTGACGGGGATCAAATGGCTGTTCATGTGCCTTTATCTTTAGAGGCTCAAGCAGAGGCACGTTTACTTATGTTTTCTCATATGAATCTTTTGTCTCCAACTATTGGAGATCCCATTTCTGCACCAACTCAAGATATGCTTAGTGGACTCTATGTCTTAACGAGTGGAAATCGTCGGGGTATTTGTGTAAATAGGTATAATCCATGTAATCGTAGAAACTATAAAAATGAAGATAATAACTATAAGTATACAAAAAAAAAAGAACCCTTTTTTTGTAATGCCTATGATGCAATTGGAGCTTATCGGCAAAAACGAATCAATTTAGGTAGTCCTTTGTGGCTGCGGTGGCGACTAGATCAACGTGTTATTGCTGCAAGAGAAGCTCCTATCGAAATTCACTATGAATCTTTGGGGACCTATTATGAGATTTATGGACACTATCTAATAGTAAGAAGTATAAAAAAAGAAATTCTTTATATATATATTCGAACCACTCTTGGTCATATTTCTCTTTATCGAGAAATAGAAGAAGCCATACAGGGGTTTTGGCAGGGCTGTTGTAATTCTATGCTACCAGCGGGAATTCGAGTCTCGCCGGGTTAACTAGGACTAGAATTGCGGAATTTCTACGTGAATCAAGATCTAGAAAAGGAAGTTTTCCAATCACTGACTCAAACCCATTGTCAAATTCTACTCAGCGCAACGCAATATGGAGGTACTGATGGCAGAACGGCCCACTCAGGTCTTTCACAATAAAGTGATAGACGGAACTGCCATGAAACGACTTATTAGTCGATTTATTGATCACTATGGAATAGGATATACATCACATATCCTGGATCAAGTAAAGACTCTGGGTTTCCGACAAGCTACCGCCGCATCCATTTCATTAGGAATTGATGATCTTTTAACAATACCTTCTAAAAGATGGCTAGTTCAAGACGCTGAACAACAAAGTTTTATTTTGGAAAAACACCATCATTATGGGAATGTACACGCGGTAGAAAAATTACGTCAATCGATCGAGATATGGTATGCCACAAGTGAATATTTGCGACAAGAAATGACTCCTAATTTTCGGATGACCGATCCTTTTAATCCAGTCCATATAATGTCTTTTTCGGGAGCCAGAGGAAATGCATCTCAGGTACATCAATTAGTAGGTATGAGAGGATTAATGTCGGATCCCCAAGGACAAATGATTGATTTACCCATTCAAAGCAATTTACGCGAAGGACTCTCTTTAACAGAATATATTATTTCTTGCTACGGAGCCCGTAAAGGAGTTGTGGATACCGCTATCCGAACATCAGATGCAGGATATCTCACGCGCAGACTTGTTGAAGTAGTGCAACACATTGTTGTACGTCGAACAGATTGTGGCACCGTTCGAGGTATTTCTGTAAGTCCTCGAAATGGAATGATGGCGGACAGGATTTTTATCCAAACATTAATTGGCCGTGTATTAGCAGATGATATATATATAGGTTCGCGATGCATTGCTACTAGAAATCAAGATATCGGGGTTGGACTTGTCAATAGATTCATAACTTTTAGAGCACAACCAATCTCTATTCGAACCCCCTTTACTTGTAGGAGTACATCTTGGATTTGTCAATTATGTTATGGCCGGAGTCCAGCTCATGACGACCTGGTCGAATTGGGAGAAGCTGTAGGTATTATTGCAGGTCAATCTATTGGAGAACCGGGCACTCAATTAACATTAAGAACTTTTCATACTGGCGGAGTATTCACAGGGGGTACTGCAGAACATGTGCGAGCCCCTTCTAATGGAAAAATAAAATTCAATGAGGATTTGGTTCATCCGACACGTACACGTCATGGACATCCTGCTTTTCTATGTTCTAGAGACTTGTATGTAACTATTGAGAGTGAAGATATTATACACAATGTGTGTATTCCGCCCAAAAGTTTTCTTTTAGTTCAAAACGATCAATATGTAGAATCAGAACAAGTCATTGCTGAGATTCGCGCGAGAACATCCACTTTGAATTTGAAAGAGAAGGTTCGAAAACATATTTATTCTGACTCAGAGGGCGAAATGCACTGGAATACCGATGTGTACCATGCACCTGAATTTACATATGGTAATATTCATCTCTTACCAAAAACAAGTCATTTATGGATATTATTAGGGGAGCCCTGGAGATCTAGTCTAGGCCCCTGTTCGATCCACAAGGATCAAGATCAAATGAACGCTTATTCTCTTTCTGTTAAGCGAAGATATATTTCTAACCCCTCAGTAACTAATAATCAAGTGAGACACAAATTTTTTAGTTCGTATTTTTCTGGTAAAAATCAAAAAGGAGATAGGATTCCTGATTATTCAGAACTTAATCGAATGGCATGTACTGGTCGTTGTAATCTCAGATATCCGGGCATTCTCGACGGGAATTCTGATTTATTGGCAAAGAGGCGAAGAAATAGAGTCATCATCCCACTCGACTCGATTCAAGAAGGCGAGAACCAACTAATACCTTCTTCAGGTATCTCAATTGAAATCCCCAGAAATGGTATTCTCCGTAGAAATAGTATTCTTGCTTATTTCGATGATCCTCGATATATAAGAAAGAGCTCGGGACTTACTAAATATGAGACTAGAGAACTGAATTCAATCGTCAACGAAGAGGATTTGATTGAGTATCGAGGAGTCAAGGTATTTTGGCCAAAATACCAAAAGGAAGTAAATCCATTTTTTTTTATTCCCGTGGAAGTCCACATTTTGGCCGAATCTTCTTCCATAATGGTACGGCACAATAGTATTATTGGGGTAGATACACAAATCACTTTAAATAGAAGAAGTCGGGTAGGCGGATTGGTCCGAGTGAAGAAAAAAGCAGAAAAATTTAAACTGATAATCTTTTCTGGAGATATCCATTTTCCTGGAAAGACAAATAAGGCATTCCGATTGATACCACCAGGAGGGGGAAAACAAAATTCCAAAGAATACAAAAAATTGAAAAATTGGCTCTATATCCAACGAATGAAACTTTCCAGGTATGAAAAAAAGTATTTTGTTTTGGTTCAACCTGTAGTCCCATATAAAAAAACGGATGGTATAAATTTAGGAAGACTTTTCCCGGCGGATCTCTTGCAGGAAAGTGATAATCTACAACTTCGAGTTGTCAATTATATCCTTTATTACGACCCAATTCTTGAAATTTGGGACACAAGTATTCAATTAGTTCGGACTTGTTTAGTGTTGAATTGGGACCAAGACAAAAAGATCGAAAAGGCCTGTGCTTCCTTTGTTGAAATAAGGACAAATGGTTTGATTAGAGATTTTCTAAGAATCGACTTAGCGAAGTCACCTATTTCATATACCGGAAAAAGGAACGATCTGCCGGGTTCAGGATTGATCTCTGAGAATGGATCAGATCGCGCTAATGTCAATCCGTTTTCTTCCATTTATTCCTATTCCAAGGCAAGGATTCAAGAATCCCTTAATCCAAATCAAGGAACTATTCATACATTGTTGAATCGAAATAAGGAATCTCAATCTTTGATAATTTTGTCATCATCCAATTGTTCTCGAATAGGCCCATTCAACGATGTAAAATCTCCCAATGTGATAAAAGAATCAATCAAAAAGGAACCCCTAATTCCAATTAGGAATTCGTTGGGCCCCTTAGGAACAGGCTTTCCAATTTATAATTTCGATTTATTTTCCCATTTAATAACCCATAATCAGATCTTGGTAACTAACTATTTGCAACTTGATAATTTAAAACAGATTTTTCAAATACTTAAATATTATTTACTGGATGAAAATGGTAAAATTTATAATCCCTATTCATGCAGTAACATCATTTTGAATCCATTCAATTTGAATTGGTATTTTCTCCATTACAATTATTGTGAAGAGACATCTACAATCGTTAGTCTTGGGCAGTTTCTTTGTGAAAATGTATGTATAGCCAAAAAAGGACCGCATTTAAAATCAGGTCAAGTTCTAATTCTTCAAGTTGACTCTGTGGTAATACGA